ATTTTTTTTTTTTAATTAAAAATTTGAAATAGTTTAATTAATAAATAATTATTAATTAATTATTGTTTAACTTTCTAACTATAACTCATAATAATGGGAAATAATTATAATGTTGGTTTCTTTTTTCCTTTGTAGTAATATAAAAAATATCTCCGTTCTTTCGTAAAAAAGCCCTTTATCGGATTTGAACCGATGACTTACGCCTTACCATGGCGTTACTCTACCACTGAGTTAAAAGGGCTCTTTTATTCAATTCATCAATTATTCATTTTCTATTATGAGTTTATTGCATAATAGATGTATATATCTATTATATGTACATAATATATACATACATGCATAGGGGTTGGTTGATTTAGGACCAAAAATTTGGATTTACTCCCAAAACAAAAGTAAAAAAAAGCAAAGTATATTTTTATTTTGAAAAGTATATTTTTATTTTGATAAAAAAATAATGTAGTGAATTTTTTTAAGACCTATCCACATGTTTACCTTTTTTTTACCAACCCATCAAAACTAGATTTATTTGATTGATACATGTACCAATCTGACATACACATACATAGATTCAAAAGATTTTCTTGAATCATGTGATGAGGGGGGGAATTCGTACCCTGAACCGAATTCTTGTAAATAAAAAAGAAAATTTCTATCGTTTTTGAGTCTTCTGACTTAGGATAGTGGATAACCAGATTTTATCTGAACAATGAACGAAGCAAGGAGTTTTTATTAATGAATAAAAATTAAAGAAAAGAAATTAAGTGAAGTGAGGTTTTACCCCCTTTCCGGTCTGTTGTTGGACCAATCACTACCTGAACTGAAGAAATCCTATACCTTCTTTGATTATATATTTCATTTTAGATATATTCGTTATAGAATAGTACGTATGGCTCATTCATGAACCATACTATAAAAAAATTATATGAAATCATAACACAAAAAAGTAGAAAATAGTCTTCAAATCTAGTCATAGCATTAGATTATATTGACAATTCCAAAAAACTGCTCATACTATCATCATAGTATGATGATGGTCGGGCGGATATGCCCCTATCGTCTAGTGGTTCAGGACATCTCTCTTTCAAGGAGGCAGCGGGGATTCGACTTCCCCTGGGGGTACGGTACTACGAAAGGAAGTTGATCATGAGTTATCAATAAACCTAGAAAAGTTTCTTCCTGGGTCGATGCCCGAGCGGTTAATGGGGACGGACTGTAAATTCGTTGGCGATATGCCTACGCTGGTTCAAATCCAGCTCGGCCCAATAATTCGCGCGCTCCATGAATATGATAGAACTTATTTGTACTCCAGAAAAAAAGAAACGCCTGATCCGTAAAAAGAAAAGGATTCCTTTTTTCTCTATCCATGTTCTCTTATTTGTTCTTTCCTATCTTTCTAACGGTTTAGATTCATGATCCTTGATTAAATTAAATTAGGTTAAGGATCATGAAAGGAAAAATGGAGATTTTTTTCATTGAATAGTTGATTAGTCATTTTTTTGACAATAAAAAAAAAAAAAGAACCATCGGTTACTAGTAATCTGTCTTAATCTCACTATAGTCGATATCCATGTAGATATGATATCAGTCAATATATCATTCGTGTCTTTGTTAAAACATGACAAATAGAATATTTTTCTGAAATCATTAAGAATATGTATGCAATACACCTCACTGGGATTGTAGTTCAATTGGTCAGAGCACCGCCCTGTCAAGGCGGAAGCTGCGGGTTCGAGCCCCGTCAGTCCCGAATTTAATATCCGATGAATTGAGAAATTCATTTTTCCCTTTTGCGTGAAAAAGGGATAGGTAGAAAGATCTCATCCCCAGCAGGGGATCCTTTTTCTTTTGTTTTTTTACATTTATCATCAGAAAAATACGGGAATTTCATATTTTTCCGCTAGTTAAGGGATATATATTGGTATAATCGGCGATGAGGGATATTAGTATATTCAGCATTTTAAGAGATACTCGTCTTACTTTCTTTTTCGATTTTTTTTGATCCATGAAATGGAATACCTATATTTTTGCCGGTAATACATACATAAATTGTATTCGTTTATTGTACGCTATACAATGAACTTAACATAATTACCTTGACAGACAGAGTACTTGTCAAGCTAAACAAACGACAACCTCTTCCAGTTCCTACTTTCTTTGTTTGTGTATCCTCAATGATTAATTGGAAACAATCTATCCTATCTCATTCTTATTCAAATTGCACACTGAATTTTTGATATATGGAGCTTCAATCGAAGAAAGAGATACTAATCAAATAAAAGAAAAGACCAAGCAACGCCCCTTGTTAGAAAATTTGTGGGAACATTCTATTCGACTATTAGATCTTTTCCTTTTATATTTAACCTGCCCTTTTCCATTTTTCTTTTTACTTCTACTTATTCTTTGAATCTGTGTGTGATCTATAGAATACCAGTTATATAATAAATATTACATAATTGTATGATTAAGTAGAAAGTATAACGAAGGAAGAAGGTAGTTTATGGGGAAAAAGTGGAAAAGGATGAAAAATTCAATGGGATTCCTGATCCAATAACGAATTCCATTTCGGATTTCGTATGGATAAAAGATCCTCATATGTTATACTATTCAATTCTCGACGATGAATCGATTTGATAGAGTAGATATTGTTATTCATAATATAGATCTGATTTTGTATCATCAGAATGCAATTCATCCCATTGAATTTAGAGTTACAGGAATCAAATTTCTCATCTCTATGGGATTAGATCCCGAGTTATTGCAAAGTAAAGTAAAAAACAATGAGATTATGGAAGTCAATATTCTTGCATTTATTGCTACTGCACTGTTCATTCTAGTTCCTACTGCTTTCTTACTTATAATCTACGTAAAAACAGTCAGTCAAAATGATTAATTTGACTGAAACTTGAATTAGAATTATTAGATCTTATCAATGATTGAAGAAATGAAAGAAAAGGTTCAAATCTTAAATGAAATGGCCTGGATGGAATCATAAGTTTCTGAGATAGTATATGGTAGAAAGTAGAAAGAACTCTATATAATTTTTTCTATCCCTAACTATCTAGTATAGTAGAGTTATTATCATATAAATATATCTTGATATAAAGTTGTATCTAGATATAGGCTTTAGTTATATAACTAAAGCCTATATCTAGATACAACTTTATATATATAGATTAGATGTATATCTAAATAGTACATTGAACATAGTAGTCCAATTTTATTTCTTTTTTCGGTACATCCACTTGTATTTGTATGGATTTCGATCACTCCAAAATCGAAGACTAACTCTTTTAATTCCTAGCTTTCTTAGAATTTTTTCATATGGATAAAGTCCAGCATCCTTCAAAAGAATCAATGGAGGAAAAATGGATTAGTATGGATATATACTAATCTACTATGTTTAGTATCTATGATTCTACTATAACTAACTATATAAATAACTATAAAAAATAAGGAAAGAGGGAAACAAATTAAAGAAAAACCTGGGATTGGTTTTTTTCCTTGTAACATCCAATCCAAAATTTTGTTATGTTAAGAGTTGGTTTATTTTATCAAAATAGAATAGAATATATATATTTATAAGTAATATATATTTATAAGTAATAATAATCCGATTGGATTGGAAAAAATTTCCTATCATACGTAGATTTTAGTTTCGAAATACTACTAGACTAGAGTAATTATTCATTGTTTGATTGAATGTTTAGTACTTAGTCTTATTACTCATTTTTTTTTTTCTTATTCATTACTGTATTCCAGTAAAATTTTGAAACAAGGAGAAACATTCTTTTTTTTTTTTTAAGTTTCGCAAAACGATCAATTAAACAATTGATACAATTCGATTATTCAATTAAATTAGTAGTACCCCTAGAGTCCACTTCTTCCCCATACTACGAGGGAAAGGGAAAATGTAAAGACTACCATTAAAGCGGCCCAAGCAAGACTTACTATATCCATATTATGTCTCCTATTTCTATGAAGGAATTATTCCATTATTGATCAATAATCATAGTGGAATCAATGGTGCAGAGTCAAAATGGAATTCTGACTTAAGTTTATTTATGAATAAATCCAATGAATTCACTCCTAAGAAGTTCCTATATTCTAAGATTTCTGGTAGAAGCGAAAAGCATCAAACACAAATATGATACACACACTTTCTTCTGAAATGAAATAGAAAAGGAATGCTCCTACCTAATAGAACATGTAGGAATAGTAAGACCTATTTTTTGTTTTGTTATCACTAATAAGCAAAGACATCAAAATATACTATTAAGATAGATAACTATCTATTAGTTACCTATACAACACCTCTATTTCCAATTTGTTCTAAGCCTTACTTACTCTTCTTCTGTGGGGCAAGAATTCCAAAAATTTTTTTGTTGATCAGGCGACACCCAGATTTGAACTGGGGATAAAGGATTTGCAGTCCCCCGCCTTACCACTTGGCCATGTCGCCAAATCCGATTGATCCAAAATGGATAAAAATGGTATCTATCCAAATTTGATTTTGAATTCTTTCTTTTTTTTTTTTATTGCAACCGGTTTGCTTTTAGATTTTCTCTTTGATTGATTATATCTTAAAACATACACTGTTTAAAAACTCCTCTTGTCTGTCTATTCTATTGAAAAGAGAAAAAATAAATTTCCGGTTACAATTCAGGGAAAATTGGAACCATTAACTATATTACTCTGAATGAATTATTGAAGGGTTCCTCAATTAATTTCTATCTCAAATTGTTGTGTTTCTTTAATGGCATAACAAAATCAATCCAATTTATTTATGATTAATTAGTATCAGTATCAATTTTATTGAATAATTAATCTTTTTAAATTTGAACTATAACAATCAATTATAACAACATATATAACAATCAATTATAACAACATATATGTGTATATGTAAATCCAAGAACAGAGATTGTTACACTGATATAGAGCCGAGTCTTTCTCTGATGTACATATGCCTATTCTTATAGGATATCGTCGTGATTTCATTT